AAAAAAAATTAATTTTTCACATTCACATGAATATCTAAAAAAATATGGAAATAAATTGCGTCCAATAGGATTTGAACCTATACCAAAGGTTTAGAAGACCTATGTCCTATCCATTAGACTATGGACGCTTTTCATTCCTATTTTGTCTCATTTTTCCTTCTTTTTTGTTTCTAAAAAAGAATCGGATTATATGTGATATGAGATGAGAAATTTTTTTTTGAATTGTGTATTCAACTCAATAATCCATAATCCATTAATTAATTAATACAGATATAGAGCGGGTAGCGGGAATCGAACCCGCATCGTTAGCTTGGAAGGCTAGGGGTTATAGTCGACGTTGATTTCTTTTTTTAACGTCTCTAATTCAAAACCGAACATGAAACTTTGGTTTCATTCGGCTCCTTTATGTAAAATCGAGAAATTCTCAGATCCTAATCGAAGGTGGGAAAGAAATGACAAAAGACAATTTCACTCATACCATCTATGTCAGCTTTTTGTATAAATGCATTCAATTCAAAACAATTTACTTTTTAGATGATCCCTCTAGAAGAGTTGATTCTAACAATCTTTCTAGTTACTTCGTTCTCTATTTCTATTTGAGAGAATCCTAAGGAAAAGTGTTTTGTTTCCACCGAGCTAAAACAAATAAAAAGAAATATGTTGATTGAAGCCTCTAGTAAACTAAAGTCATCATTTAATAGCTATTTTGCTTCTCTCTATCAAAAATATCGAAGATTTAGTTACGATTAGAAACCTTTTTCCTATCTTCATCCATGGATCTCTTACTTATACTCATTCAATTGGAAGTATTGATCCAATAAAAAAATTATGTTTCATAATTTCATAATCCAAAAATTCGACTTTTAATTAAGTTTTGGATACAAATTACGAGAATGTATAATTTTCCTCAAATTTGATATTGAGAGGGAAAGGATGAATTCCTTTTAAGAAATAAAGTTTTTGATCGGAATAGTAATCAAACCGGTAGAGACCCCTTAACTAGTAAAGGGTTAATAGAACGAATCACACTTTTACCACTAAACTATACCCGCTACAGTTGGATTATTATATCCAAATGTAACTTTTGTCGAACACTGAAATTGGACATCATCAAGATCAAGACAGGATTATAAAAAAATCATGAAATTTAGAGTATTGACGTTTTTTGTAGGCGGATTTAATGAAATTATGAAACGATAGTTAAATAACGAAAAAAGTTCTATTTTTTCTTGAAGGAATGTTCGTTTTGATAGATACGGTTCAAGAAAACTATTAAAGTTATAACATAAAAAATTGTGTGCTGAAAAAATGGACGAATAGATCGAATAAATAAATAGGGAAAAAAGACAATAAGAAATGACATGTTGCTTCTATATCTTAAGAAATAATATGTTGCTTCTATATCTAGAGAATAGAAATAGTCCTTTTTATTATTGTACTTTTGCTTCAATAACAAGCTGATCATTATCAAAAGAAAATAAATTCTTTTATGACTACATTAAAGGCCTGGCGGGGTACTGATCAGGCCAGGCCATGCGTGGGAATAAAAAAGGCCCTTTTGGGCGCCGAAGCATTTCTTTTTATCTTTTCTTTCTATCTTGTAATATTCTATTTTTCTATTAATATTCAATTCAGTCTTTTTTTTTTTCTTAGTTTCTATTATAGATTAAGATTAAAATATACAAAGAATATAAATTCAATTCTATTTCAAATTACAATCAGTTAGATAAAGATTCGAAGGATTCAATTTGAAATCGAATTTGTACTTAAATGTTGTATTACACAATACAACTTGTATATTTTGTATATATATATTATTGTTATAGTGATATAAATTCGATTCGATTTCCATTTTTTTTTGATTGAATTTTTAGTCTAATTAATTCGAGTTGATTTTATATTTTTTACATAATTGAATTTTCAATTCAAAAAATTTTCTAAATTATTTCTATTTGACTATTACTATAAGTTTATTTTCAACGGGGATAGATGGCTGAGTGGACGAAAGCGTCGGATTGCTAATCCGTTGTACGAGTCATTCGTACCGAGGGTTCGAATCCCTCTCTTTCCGTTTCCATTAATAACTGAATCTTACTATTTTATTTATTTTTCTTTTGAATTAATTGTTTCAATCTTTTTGATTTTTTTTTCAAAATATAACTAAATCGAAATAGAATTACAAATCTAGAGTATCATTCTAATTAGTTCGAATTAGAAAATCGAGTTCTTCTCTATAAAAATAAATAAAAATAAATGAAAAAAAGCAAAGAACCTTTTTAGTCTTCGCGCCCAGGATTACGTCCTGGATCATTAGATAGGAATCCGAAAATGAAGAGAGAAACAAAGAATATTACTACTGTGTAAACAAAAAGTTTGAGAGTAAGCATTATACAATCTCCAAGATCATTTTTTTTTGAAAAAGAGAATAGATTCTCTATTTTTATACCACATATCCTATAATTTGAATTTGACGTCTAAAAGCAAAGTAGTTTTTCAAAATCGAAAACATTTTTTTGGAATAAAAATAAATAAAAAAAATGAAGTAATTATTATTGTATCCATTATTATCTTCCTTTTCAATAATTGTATTATCCCCACTTGTTGATAGTAAGGAGGATCAAAATAAGGTTTTTCATTTACGAAAAAAGTGATAATTGGAAAACTAGAGGGTATGGATTGTGTCTATTCAAAAATTGGAATGCTTGAATTAAGGGTTCATACTGTAAGACTTGCCTGATTTTATCAATCATTTAGTATTAGAATTAGAATGTTCGAATCTTTTTTCTCGAAAAAATCATTCATTTTCTAGGACAAGATGAAAGATTTCATCGAAAACTTACAGCAGCTTGCCAAACAAAGGCTAAGAGAAAAAAGAGTAAAGGTATGACTGGCATAAAATCTACGATTGGACTCAAAAAAGCGTAGGCTTCCGGTAATTTGGCGAAGAAAAAACTACTCGAATAAAGGGCAGAATTAAGACAGATCAAACTAAAGATATTAAGCATAACAGACATTTTTTTTTTTATTGCATTTTGATTGAGTTATTGATAGAAAGAATAAATGAAGAAAAAAATCCTTATTTTTCTTTTGAACTTACTCACTCAATCAAAAAACCTTCGATTCTCCATTGAGAATAGAAGAAATTCTACTTTCATACAATATCTTAATGGAATTCTATGTAATGATCAATAAATTCAGTTGAATTCTATATCTACACGTGTCAAAATACTAACAACCAAATTGAATTTATTTTTTAGATAGTTGGCCTGAAATTGACGAACAATGAATAACAATATTAGTGTTTATTAGTGTCCAATAGAAATCTAAGTGGGGCGTGGCCAAGTGGTAAGGCATCGGGTTTTGGTCCCGCTATTCGGAGGTTCGAATCCTTCCGTCCCAGAACATATGTAATTTAATATTTTTCTTTTTCTAAAGTTTAATATTGGATAGAATTTGATTCTTTTAATGATTTTAACCAAAATGAATCTTATTTTTTTTTTTTTCAAATTTCTTCAAATAAAGAAGGATAAGTGAAGGATAAGTGGTCAAATGACACGCAGATCCAAGTGAATTTGTTGGCGATTTAGACAAGATGGGGTAAGAATTTGAATTCCAAAAAAAGTATGCCTTTAGTCAATCATATATACATACCCTATATATTCTATATAATATAGAAGGAAGTTCGTTATTTTTTTATTCCTCCCGGAAAAGAAATTGGATTTTTACAATCTATTATAAAATTAATGGGTGAGTTCAAAAAGAAATATCAATTTCGATTTCTTAGGGATGTCGCTTTTATTGTAATTGTAAAAAAATTTACATTACGAATAAGAATTTAAGATATATTCGATATCCGTGTATTGACTGTCCGGACTGAACCAATGACTATTCATCATTCCATAATTGAATCAACCGTATCTCGGTTCCAAATTTGAGGAATGTTATGGTAAAACTTCGTTTGAAACGATGTGGTAGAAAGCAACGTGCGACTTGAAGGACATTATCCGTTGTGGATTCTTATATCCATCATTCTCTAATAAAGGATGCTCTTGACTCGACATCCTTTGCTCTGGTCCGTTCCACTCGAACCCATATTGCTTTTTTGTTGGGGTGGAATGGAAATAGTACATGATGGAGCTCGAGTAGTTAAATTATTAAGCTATTTCTCAAGGGAGAAGGATCTAGGGTTAGTGTTAATCAATAAGTTGGAACAACTTCGTAAGTATATCTTTGACAGAGAAATTGAAAGGGATCTAAATAAGTTTCAAATTCCAAAGGAAAATCTTTTGTTGGAATTGATAAAACCTTTTCAAGAAAATTATATATATTGTGGGGAATCCGTCGTTCGCATGATTCTATTCTTTGATAGAACGAAATAATAAAAAAGGCATGTTGCTGCCATTTTTCAAAGGATTCAAAATCAACGAAGTAATGTCTAAACCCAATGATTCAAAAAAAAAAAAGAAAAAGATTTCCGGAACAAGGAAATACCCTTTACCTTTAATAATTGTTAATTGTCGCAATTTGGATACAAATAACGAATTCAAATCAATTCTAAATGAGACAAAAGGGTATTTGAGACTACTCAATAAATGAAAAGACAAAGCATTTTTTTGAACTATTTAATAATTATTCAACTTGAGTTAGGAGTATACAAATGATTTTTTGGGAAATAACAAAATGAAACGGACTTAATTCTTAGTCGAATTCATTTGATGATTTTATGGACTTATTTGATTGGTCATTCGAATTCGAATAATAATAGAATTTATATATACCTAACTTTAAATCATTTTTCTCGAGCCGTACGAGGGGAAAACCTCCTATACGTTTCCAAGGGGGGTCTTGCTGATTGAATCTATCCCAATGAGCCGTCTATCGAATCGTTGCAATTGATGTTCGGTCCCGAAGAGAGGGAAGAGATTTGCAGAAAGTGGGTTTTTATGATCCAATCAAAAATCAAACTTATTTAAATGTTCCTGCTATTCTAGATTTTCTTG